CTGTCAATTCAATTTGAACAAAGAAAAGGGTGGTAAAGCCATAAAGTCAAATAAAATAGTCTTCTTCAAACAAAAACCTACCTATTATGACTAAGAATGCGTTATGACTAAGAGTGCGCTACAAGGGAGTCCCCGAAGTTCGTAGAAAAAGAGCAAGTAAATAAAAGGTTTTTCATAATTTATTTTTTTTGATCATATAGAATTGACAACAAAAATTTTGTTCTTTTTACGAACCTGATGTCGATAAATCCGCGAGTCTAGAAATTCATTTCGGCTAATTGAACCTTCTCGAACTGTTTCTTTTTAAGAACTAAAAATATTTGTGCCAAAATAACAGATGCCAAGAAGACCAAAAGGCCTTGGACACGTAATGGATCTTGAAGTACTATTTCGGCATCTCCCTGACCAAATCCACCCACATTAGGATTACTCGTTAATGGTTGATCAAATTTGATGGATTCACCCTCTGAAACAAGAACTTCTGGTCCTGGAGGGATAATATCAACCACTTGACGTCCATCCGATGGATCTGTTATGATTATTTCATATCCCCCTTTTTCTTTTCGTATGATTTTGCTTACTATGCCCGCCCCTGTAGCATTATAAACTGTATTGTTACTCTTGCTTCCGTCGGGATAAATCTGACCCCTTCCCCTATTTCCTCCTACATATATAGGATATTTTAAGAAGTGAACATCTTTCTTAGTAGCGGGGTCGGGGGAAAGAATAGGGAAGGTGATTTCACTATATTTCTGGCCGGGGACAGGCCCTATTACAAGAATATTTTTTTTATTAGGGCGATAGCTCTGAAAAGACAAATTTCCTATCTTTTCTTTCATCTCGGGAGAAATACGATCGGAAGGAGCTAATTCAAACCCCTCCGGTAAAATAAGAACAGCCCCCACATTCAAACCCCCCTTCTTACCATTAGCAAGGACTTGTTTCACTTGCTTATCATAAGGAATTCGAACAACTGCTTCAAATACAGTATCAGGAAGTACTGTTTGTGGAACCTCAATATCCACGGGCTTATTAGCTAAATGACAATTGGCACATACAATACGCCCAGTCGCTTCTCGTGGATTTTCATAACCCTGCTGTGCAAAAATGGGATATGCACTTGAAACGGGTGCCCGAGTTATGATATATATCATGAGCGATACGGAAATAGATTGAGTAATATGTTCCTTTATCCAAGAAAAAGTATTTCTAGTTTGCATGGTCTAATCATTGGTCTGAAAATTTCTACAATAAATTGGGTAGGTCGCTAGTATAGTTTCCTATCCACGATTCTGCTATTTATTGGAATCATTTTACTGGAATACTATAGTATAAGTATAAAAATAGTCTGAAAACCGCCCGAATAGAATGTTTTTAATACTTATGTAGAACTACAAAGTAAGAAACGTTCTAATTGGATTAATATTGGTGGATGATTTATCAATCATTCATTGAATGATAAATAACTACAAGTGATGGAGATACACGATTTAAATAACGAAAAATCCAATATTTAAAAATAGTATCGAGAATAACCGGAAAAGTGGAAACAAGACCAGATATAATTTGATCATTATGACCAAATCCAAAATCTTTGTACACAGAACCAATCATTAGTTCCCAGCCGTGGGGTGAATGAAATCCGATACATAAATCAGTTAATAAAAGAATCGAAAAGGCTTTTACTGTATCACTTAAGTTATATAGGAATTCCTGAGCCCAAGAGTTAAGAATAACAAGTTCTTCATTACCTAAAATCGAATAACCACTTAGAATAACAAAACAGATTATATTTGTCGAGAAGTGTAAAATTGTATGGATACGATCCTCGTTGTGTATCTTGATTAATTGGATCGTTTCTTTGTGGATTCCTATAAGAAACTTTTGTAGATATGTCTCCGAGTATTCCTTGATCATTTCTTCCAAGAAGAGGATTTCGTCTAATTCTATGAACTTTTCTAGAATACTTTTTTCTTGAATATCATTCAAAAAAATTTCAGATTGGCCGATATCCGCCCAATTAATAACCCAAGATTCCATACTTTTAGTAAATGAGAGAGAAATCCACCAGGGCAGAAATACTATAGATGCAAGATACAAAAGAGGAGTGAAAGCTTTCTTTTTTGCCATTTTTTGCCTGTTAATTTTTAATTAACCCACTCCATTTGTCGACTTTATATAATCGAACCTTTCTTTGAAACATGAGTTGTAGACAAGGTATCAAACCTATGAATCTATTTTATTTATGATTTTGTTTTGAATCTAGAAAGAATACAGAAATAGACTAAGACTCCACTTCGAATTTGACTAAAGAAATAATACAAGTGTTTCCAGATATCTCAATTCATCAAATTCCAAACAAGTGTCTCCTTTCGATGAATAGCCGAAAGAACCCCTTATTCTATGAAAATATCCAATATTTCGAAAAAAAATTCCAACGATTCCCCATAGTCAAGAATAGACTAATTGAGAGAAAGATATTGTGATGGTCAAAAAAATGAGCGGCAAAACAAGACAGAAACAGGCCAGTTATCATTATTAAGAAAACCCATTTATTGGGTAGTAAAGAACACAAATGAAAGGATAAAAAGGTCGATTGAAAAAAAAGAATTTACAAGATATGGTTTATCTGCATCTGTTTATCCTAAACTTAGTTATAGAAAAAACAGGATTCTTGCGTTTTTTCCCTCCTGCTGAGAAAGCATTCGTTCTTCAGCCCAGTTCCTTTTCTTTCTCAAAATCAAAATACTTCAATTGGTACGCGCAAGAAATAGGCCAATTCCGCGGCTTTTTGTTCAATTTCTCGTGGAGTCAAATTCTCATCAGTACGAGTCAACGGAACAGCCCCCCGGCCTCTGATATCCATATAAAGGACAGGACGAGCAAAAATACCCTCTTTAACTTCTATTCGAACGGATTGAATATCTTTTATAAGGAATCGCAGGAATATGCGACGATTTTTTCCAGGAAATCCCCAACGAAAAATACACACTATTCCTTCCTTTCTATCAAATCGATCATAACCACTACCTACATTCCAGGAGATTGTGCACCACAAATAGGAACTAATAAAGAGACCCGCAATCCCGTAGAAAGACATCACGATCCCCTGTGGAAAAAAAATGATTTGCTGAGACGGAACAAAAGATATCAAATTTCTACCAAGAAAACTGGAAGTTCCAACCAACAAGAATCCTAATGAACCTAAAAAAACGATAAGGGCCCAGCAAAAATTACTTAGTTTTCGAGACCCCGTTATAAGTTCTATCCATATATGTTCTGATCGCCAACTCATACTTCATCCGATTGCATTTTATTGAAATTGAGAGAATACCCCAAATGATTTTGACTTTACTTTTTTTGTTTCCGAATGAACTTTCATTAACTAGCACTAGTTTGGTGTGAACTAGCACTAGTTTAATGGGAACTTTTAGGGGTAATTCATCAAATTTGTTTAGATCTAAAATAATAACATACCCCTCATATGATCCCAATATACATATTGATATATATATAGATCGACCAACTTTACATTTTAGGCATCCAGCGATCCTGATCTATTTGAAACTGGCTAGAATTGAGTTACCTATAGATCATTTTCTGCAGGCATAAGAGCTTTTTCCTTTATGTTCGGCAGAAATCACATGTTCTACCATATTTTCTTTTCCGAAATAAATATCTATGTTATGCTACAAGTATAAGTTTCAAAAAAAAAAACGAATGAGATTGGGTCCCCTCAGATCTAAACAATCTTGTTTTTTTGAACATGAAGAAATAAAGAAGCCATTGCAATTGCCGGAAATACTAGGCCTACTAAAGGCACAAAAATAGAGGGAAAGTGGAAAGTTGTCATAAAATGGGGTACCTCGGTTTATTATTTGTACCTGTTCTTATTTTTTTTAATATCATATTTTATATTTATACTAATTATAATTAATAATTGTAATTATTATGAATTCGTAGTTATTATTAATTAATTCAATTTGAAAATTTTTCATTAGAGATATTAAGTATCTAAGTGAGTATATAGAATAAGTCCAAGGAATGTAGAACTAAATAAATAAACTTATTCATCTATCTACATGAAAGATACATATGATAATTCATTTTTTTCTTCGTTTCTTTGTGTTTTGTTCTTGTCTTCGAATTTAATAAAGAAAGAGTTATCCGCAACTTTTGATTTTGATTCTTTCTACAATTAGATCTTAAGTCGCCAAAGAAAACTCCCTTTTTAGTTACTTTGATTCCGATAAGCTAAGATTAGGATAAGATTCGGATAAGCTAACTACTTGTTTGCTACAAATAAAAAAATGGAACTTAGTGCACTCTACTTGATTGAATTGGAATTCAAAGGAAAGAAGGCGTGGAGCTTAAATAACTCACTCAGAACACTTTTCAAAAGATTACGCGGTACGATTAGGTCGAATAAGCCCTTCTGGAATAAATATTCAGCCGCTTGTGAACCTTCGGGTACTGTTTTATTCAATGTTTGTTCAATTACTCTTTTACCCGCAAATGCAATGTAGGAATTTGGTTCGGCAATAATAATATCTCCCAACATACCAAAACTGGCTGTTACCCCACCAGTAGTAGGAGATGTAAGGATTGATACATACAATAACTTTTTATTTGATTGATAATCATATAAAGCAGACGATATTTTAGCCATTTGCATTAGGCTCAAACTCCCTTCTTGCATGCGCGCTCCCCCCGAAGCGCACACTATAATAAGAGGTAGAAATTGATTGGTAGCGTACTCAATCAAGCGGGTGATTTTCTCCCCGACTACGGATCCCATACTACCCCCCATAAACTGAAAATCCATAACCCCAATTGCTACAGGAATACCATTTAGTTGACCTATGCCTGTTTGAACAGCCTCAGTTAATCCTGTCTTTCTTTGATAAGAATCAATCCGATCTTTATAAGGCTCCTCCTCCGAATGAAATCCAATGGGATCCAGAGAGACCATGTCTTCATCCATAGGGTCCCAAGTACCG